AAAGGAGGATTTTCAATGCGAGATTTAAAAACATATCTCTCCGTGGCACCAGTACTAAGTACGCTATGGTTTGGGGCTTTAGCGGGTCTATTAATAGAGATTAATCGTTTTTTTCCAGATGCGTTAACATTCCCCTTTTTTTATTCTAGTTAGTAACATATTAGGGAATGAAGAAGATTAAAGATAGAATCAAGTATCTGCGACTGTGACTAATCCAATCCCCCCTACTACTTTTTCTTTTTTCCCCTTTTTTTTTTAGAATTCTAATTAAGGGAGGAAAGAGAAAAAAGAAAGTCTCTTCAACATCTGGGAGATCGGGGTTCCAATTCGAGTTAAATTGAAATTCAATGAATATTCCTAATAAAAGATAAAAGAGTGGGAGTAGAATAAAAAGGCGGGTTTAAGGTCTAAGTAAAGAATATTATCCAAGGTATTTAAATCAAAAATGAAATATTCTACTTTGATTTTAAATAAGATTTAGAAATCTTCTGTCCTTTACTTATTCATTTTGAATCAAAAATCAAAAAGTTGAGTAAATACAAAATTCAAAGGAGGGTCATGGCCAAGGGTAAAGATGTTTGAGTAACGGTGATTTTGGAATGTACTGGTTGTGCCCGAAACAGCGTTAATCGCGTATCAACGGGCATTTCCAGATATATTACTCAAAAGAACCGCCACAATACACCTAATCGAGTAGAGTTGAGAAAATTCTGTCCGTATTGTTCCAAGCATACGATTCATGGAGAGATAAAGAAATAGATCGAGTTGAGTACCTGTATGTTACCCCCTCAAGTTAATAAATAGAATTTTGAGAGAAAAAAAATTAAATAATAAAACAAACCATGGATAAATCCAAGAGACCTTTTCTTAAATCAAAACGATCTTTTCGTAGGCGTCTGCCTCCTATTCAATCGGGGGATCGAATTTCTTATAGAAATATGAGTTTAATTAGTCGATTTATTAGCGAACAGGGAAAAATCTTATCGCGACGAGTGAATAGATTGACCTTGAAACAACAACGTTTAATTACTATGGCTATAAAACAAGCCCGGATTTTATCTTTGTTACCCTTTCTCAATAATGAGAAACAATTTGAAAGAGCCGAGTTAACCGATAGAACTACAGGTCTTAGAATCAGAATGAAAAGGGTTTACTCTTGAATCATAATTTCAATCCAAACTCAAAGACAAGATTGGTTCTTTTTCGAGAATCCAGATGTGGCGTACAAAAAAATTGGAGAAAGCTTTTTGTATTGAGCGTGTTCACTCATTTTGACTACTTTAGCCTATTTTATCTTAATCATTTCTATTCTATCTTCCCGGAGAATGAACTCCGGGAAAACACGTTTACAATATTCCAATAGATTCTTTCTAATCTACTTCTTTTGTGATCTCATTGGAAATCATAGAAAGACAATTCCTGTTTGATATGGCTATTTGTGCAAGTATTTTACGATTAAGAATCAACTTTCTCTTGTACAGATCGTGGATTAACCTGCTATAACTGTAGTATACTACACTCTCACGAATTACTGCGTTTATACGAGTGATCCACAGACGACGAAACTCTCTCTTTTTAATATCCCGATCCCGATGAGCCGAAAACAAAGCTCTTATTCTCTGTTGAGTAATAGTTCGAGTAAGTCTTGAATGGGCCCCTCGAAAGCTTGCTGCAAATAAACGAATTTTTGTTCTACGTCTTCGAGCTATATATCCACGTCTAATTCTAGTCATTGAATAGATGAAACTTTCGCGAATAACTAATTGAGTTGTTTTCTTTCAGTTATTCTTTTAACATTTCCTAATCTATTAATAACAAAACGAATTTTTCCAATGTATAAGCTATAAACTCCAATGGCTTTGTCTACTATAACCTTCCTAACCACGATTTTTTTATTTCAATGCGAAATATGAAAGAAATTTTATTCTTTTACAGATGTCAAAAATAAAAATATAGCAAAAAAAAAAAAAGAAATGGATAAAGAAATAGTGTAGTGGGTTCCATCGTTTTTATGGTAACTTCTTAAACGGGGAGGTCTTCTCTATACACCGGAGCCCTCACTTCATTTAATCCAGGTTATTGGTAACTTGTATAGTTCATTCTCTTTGGCTCTACCCATGAATTATCCAGTAATAGTCCTTTCACAACGAAACCCACCTATACAGTAACGGTATTTAACTAGGAAAGTTAGCTGGGTAGCTGACCCTTTGATAGTCCGTCCGTTCTTGGCAGAGTAGGGGCGTAATCTTTATGCTTAAAAAAAATTCCTCCGCTTAATGGATAATCGTTTTATACCAATTATACCAATGGAGGATTACTTCCCATCTTACATTGAGGTAATTCGACTTGCACCAACGGAAACCATAAAATTCATACACAATGCAGGAATATGAGAGGGGTTATTTATTTCTTTGTTTTAGATAATTTTAGATAAATAGAATAAAGAGAAAAAAAGGCCCCCTTTTCGATTCTTTAAGGGTACCCATCGTTGATATTGGCACCTTGTTTTCTTGCTTTTGTAACAGGCCATTATCTGATATGATCGAAACGAGTCGCGCATACACCCGAGTACATGTTCCTCGTCGTTGAGGACATCCCCTAAGGGCAGGGGATTTCGTGACATTTCTGATTGGCTGTCTTGTATTTCTAATAAGTTGTTTAATGGTTGGCATGTTGAATTGGATACATAATGGGCTGGTTTAGATTGATCCTAACCGGATGATTCTGAATTACGTCTATTTCTATTAACTAAAAAGTAAATTAATAATTAATAAATAGTAAACGCAGTTAAAAAATCTCCAATTGAGAATTTGCGTGAGTTACATGTTATTTTCATTCAACTGCTACAAAATCAACAATTCCATAAGCTTGTGCTTCTGTTGCTGACATAAAAACATCTCTTTCTATGTCTTCGGATACAACCCATAGGGCTTTGCCCGTTCTTTGTCCATAAACCCTTGTGAGGGTTTCACGCAGTTTCAACAGTTCTTCCGCTTCCAGGATAAACTCTCCCGCTTGTGCCTCATAAAACGAACTAGCAGGTTGATGGATCATTACCCTGATAATAGCCTAAAAAAAAATAGAATAAAAAGTTTCTCTATCTTACATGATGAAGCGAATAGAAAAGAAATAGACAGATAAAGAATAATAGGAAAAAGACCAAATTGAACAACCGTACAGGCACCCTTCTTGCATATGCATACGGCTCTACACTAAAATAAAATTGACCTAACTTGGCCTCTTTATTGAAAAAAGAAAGAGAAAGATAGAATATATCATACCCAGGTGATTAAATGATCAAATTGCCGCCCTTCCTTTCGGAATATGTATAAAATACTATGATGGCTCCGTTGCCTTCTATCTTAATTATCTCAATGTGATTGATTTTGGATATGATTCGGCAATCCCAAAGTTTCTTTTTGTTCCAACCAAAGAAAAAATATTGTTTTTTGCGCACTCCTTGGATTCTTTTAATAACATGAATATTGTTAAGAGCCCTCTAGTGTGAACAAAAAAGGTTTGTGACGCTAAACCGAACTCCTAATTAGAAAATAGAGAAGGCCCTTTAGTCTCATACTACTCTCTCGATACATAATCTAATGTTTTTCAAAAGAATCCAAAAATTTCTAATATCGAATGCAAAATGCCATGCTATTGTTGCTTACTATTTCCTAGGGCGAAGGCATAGTCTTCCCTTTTCTCTTAACTAAAAATCTCATTGGCGCCAAGCGTGAGGGAATGCTAGACGTTTGGTAATTTCCCCCCCGACCAGGATAAAAGATCCCATTGACGCGGCTAATCCCATGCATATTGTATGGACATCTGGTCGCACAAATTGCATAGTATCATAAATAGCTACTCCAGGTATTACCCATCCGCCGGGAGAGTTTATAAACAAATACAGATCCTTGTTATCATCTTCAATACTGAGATATATCATAAGACCAATAAGTTGATTTGAGATCTCGTTATCAATTCCTTGGCCCAAAAAAAGTAATCTTTCATGATAAAGTCGGTTGATTAGAGTCCAATTGGACTCTTTCGGAACCGTACACGCACCTTTTGATGCATACGGTTCAAAAAAATCTCAAAAATAAAAAAAAAATCAATGTATGGATTCCGGACCTCCCTCTTTTCCTATAACAGGGTTTTTCTTACTAACTTACTAAAAAAAAGATTTTCTTCTTTAATAAAAATAAAAACGATTTTTACTGCTTTCTTTTTGTTAGAATTCTAAGAAAGAAAAAGTCACTAAATTTATGGAATTAACTTCTCATTGATGTATTGTTTCATCGACCACCCCCGATGATATTTTCTTGTTCCTGAGTGGGTCTCTTTTATCTTTTTAGGTTTATGCTCTACTCCGGGTAAAGATTGACCCGATTTGGATTTGCACATATAGGACAAATACTGTTATTACCCTTTTTTTTTTTTTTTATGACTTTCTGCTTATTTTTTCAATTCAGTTTATACGTTCTACCAAGTCTTGATTAAGAGTTTTAAATCAACGCGTTTAACAGATATTCCGCGTAGGAGTCATTTAGGATGGAACTTGTAATCATAGATATATTACCAATTGAGTTGGGTTTTTCTAAACAGAGCCTGAATACTTTATTTTTTTTTAGTTCAACCAAGCCAACCATAAATCATTGTAATTGAGAATAGTAATATGGATCCTCTCAAAATGGATCAAATTGTACTTCACGCTCCAAAGTTTTTAGGATTTAATGACTCCTTATTGGGCGAAACAGAGGATATCTCGATTGGGGAGAGAACGGGTAAATTCCATACGACCCAATATATCTGACAAGTCGCACTATACGTCAATCCAAGATGCATTTACCTCTCCAGGGGTTCGGAAAGGTACTTTTGGAACACCGATAGGCATTAGCTCAAAGAAAAAAACTAAGTACTATATTTAACTTTGATGTGAAAACGTAAGAATATTCTTTTATTGTGTTTCTAATTTGAAAATGTTGGCTTTTGTCGGATTTCTTTTTTGCATAGATTACAAAAAGTTAGAAAGAAAAAAAGAAGGAATAAAGTCAAATTAGTAGGAATAGAGCGATGAGTAAGTATGTACGTATTCGCTACTCGAAAATGTTCTTCAACCCCATTGCGTATTGATACTTATCGAGTATAGAATAAATCTGCTTCTCTTTGTTCCTATGAACATAATTGTTCCGTTAATTAAAAAATTTTAATATTTTAGTAATAACAGATTAACAACAGACTAGAAAAAGAATAACTATTAACCCCTGTTCTGAAATAATTCACTGAACAGTGAGGATCCGTAGGATAGTCACAATAGAGTCTTTTCCAGTGCAATAAAGTTACGTAGTGTCTATCTATCTTTGATTAAAGGGGAATTTCTATGGGTTTGCCTTGGTATCGTGTTCATACTGTTGTATTGAATGATCCCGGCCGATTGCTTTCTGTTCATATAATGCATACGGCTTTGGTTGCGGGTTGGGCCGGTTCGATGGCTCTCTATGAATTAGCAGTTTTTGATCCTTCTGATCCTGTTCTTGATCCAATGTGGAGACAGGGTATGTTCGTTATACCCTTCATGACTCGTTTAGGAATAACCAATTCATGGGGCGGTTGGAGTATTACAGGAGGAACGGTAACGAATCCGGGTATCTGGAGTTATGAAGGTGTAGCTGGGGCACATATTATGTTTTCCGGTTTATGCTTTTTGGCAGCTATCTGGCATTGGGTGTACTGGGATCTTGAAATTTTTTGTGATGAACGTACAGGAAAACCCTCTTTGGATTTACCCAAGATCTTTGGAATTCATTTATTTCTTTCAGGGGTGGCTTGCTTTGGGTTTGGTGCATTTCATGTAACGGGTTTGTACGGTCCTGGAATATGGGTGTCCGATCCTTATGGACTAACGGGAAAAGTACAACCTGTAAGTCCCGCATGGGGCGTAGAAGGTTTTGATCCTTTTATTCCGGGAGGAATAGCCTCTCATCATATTGCAGCAGGTACATTGGGCATATTAGCGGGTCTATTCCATTTGAGTGTCCGCCCGCCACAACGTCTATACAAAGGATTGCGTATGGGAAATATTGAAACCGTACTTTCCAGTAGTATAGCTGCTGTCTTTTTTGCAGCTTTTGTTGTTGCTGGAACTATGTGGTATGGTTCGGCAACTACTCCGATCGAATTATTTGGGCCCACTCGTTATCAATGGGATCAGGGATACTTTCAGCAAGAGATATATCGAAGAGTTAGTACGGGGCTGGCAGAAAATCAAAGTTTAGCAGAAGCCTGGTCTAAAATTCCTGAAAAATTAGTTTTTTATGATTACATCGGAAATAATCCGGCGAAGGGAGGATTATTCAGGGCGGGCTCGATGGATAACGGGGATGGGATAGCAGTGGGGTGGTTAGGACATCCCATCTTTAGAGATAAGGATAGGCGTGAACTTTTTGTACGTCGTATGCCTACCTTTTTTGAAACATTTCCCGTTGTTTTGGTAGACGGCGACGGAATTATTCGAGCAGATGTTCCTTTTCGAAGGGCAGAGTCAAAGTATAGTGTTGAACAAGTTGGTGTAACTGTTGAGTTCTATGGTGGTGAACTCAACGGAGTCAGTTATAGCGATCCTGCTACTGTGAAAAAATATGCTAGACGCGCTCAATTGGGTGAAATTTTTGAATTAGATCGTGCTACTTTGAAATCCGATGGTGTTTTTCGGAGCAGTCCAAGGGGTTGGTTTACTTTTGGACATGCTTCATTTGCTTTGCTCTTCTTCTTCGGACACATTTGGCATGGTGCTAGAACTCTGTTCAGAGATGTTTTTGCTGGTATTGATCCGGATTTGGATGCTCAAGTCGAATTTGGAGCATTCCAAAAACTTGGGGATCCAACTACAAGAAGACAAGCAGTCTGATACAACACTCCTCGAGTCTCTTTCGTCTCTATTTCCATTTTATTTTGGGAATTTTTCCTAGGGGTTATAGAAACCTTGATCACGACTTTTTTGCGCGTGTTCCTTCTTTGTCCGGGAGATGGTCCCCCACAAATAAAAGAGAACAAACAGGTACGGAAGCTATAATTATAAACTGCAATCGAATCTATGGAAGCACTGGTTTATACATTCCTCTTGGTATCGACTTTAGGAATAATCTTTTTTGCTATCTTTTTTCGAGAACCGCCTAAAGTTCCAACTAAAAAGATGAAATGATTTTTCAGTATCTCAGTTGGCGTAATGAGCCTCACAATGTTTTGAGGCTCATTACGTCAATTAGTCCCCATGTTCCTCAAATGGATCTCTTAGTTGTTGAGAAGGTTGCCCAAAAGCGGTATATAAGGCATACCCTGTAAAACTTACAAGTAAACCAGATAAAAAGACGGCTACTAGGGTTGCTGTTTCCATTCTTATATAATTTCATATATATAATTTCAAAACCCCAACGGATCTACTATAAGATCATTTATTTATAACTACAACGGAAGGATATACAAAGTCAACAGATCTCAATGAATACA